GAATAGTTGCCTTAGCTCCTTGTTGTTTGAAGAAACCCTCCCCTTCAATTGGTCTTTTTTCACGAAAAGCAGACATGAGATAAGAAATCAAGTCTTTCCCTAAGATTTCGAATAGCTGTCCCGAATTCAAGTTGATTATGTTTCGCTTCTTCCTCGAAGAAAGACAATCAAACAATTCCCAATCATGGTCCTTGCGGATCGGATCATCCGTATAGGATAAAAAAAGAAACTCCAGATATTTGCTATCTTTCTCTTTGAATGAGATCTCAATTCCTGCTACGGTTTCATTAGATATCTTACAACTAGAATCCCTTTTTTTTCCGATCCGCTTCCCCCACCTCCACCACCGTGAACTCCGGTTAGATTCAGGCATGATACACTTTTGATTTATTGGGAGAACCCAAGTATTTTCTTGCGGATCCATGAAACAACTCTCAGAAAGCTTTTTCCCTTTTGGAAGATACAGGAGCGAAACAATCAACCTATTGATATTGGAAGACCAAAAAGGTTCTTCCAATGTCTCATTTCCAGGTCCAATGGAATTCATAGGTATAGGAAGAAACCCCATCAAATAGAGATTTTTTCTTTCGACCATCTTTCGATTGTTAATACGAGATATAAGGACCACTACTACAAGCAGTACTACACCTTTGATCATGAAATATCGATTGCTTGTTGAACCCTGCGAATTACGTGAAAGTAGGATACTCCAAATTTGGGGGTCAAAAAGTTTCATAAAGCGTTCTTGATGGAAAAAAATGTGAGTGAAAGATCCCACTGAATTGAATTTGATCCATGAATCTAAGAAATAGTGAGAATTCTTGATCTCTCTCAATATCTCTCTCAATTCGACGATCCAGGATTTGAATTGATGTCTCTTCATTGATATTTAGACCTCCTCCGGCTAAGATTGTATTCCATGGCTGAATTTGTTTATTTACAATATATATATTTGTTTATTTACAATATATGATGTGTTAAGTTAAGCATCCATGGCTGAATGGTTAAAGCGCCCAACTCATAATTGGTAAATTCGTAGGTTCAATTCCTGCTGGATGCACGCCAATGGGAACGTTTAATAAGTCTATTGGAATTGGCTCTGTATCAATGGAATCTCATCATCCATCCATAACGAATTGGTATGGTATATTCATACCATAACATATGAACAGTAAGAACTAGAATTCTTATCGATACTGGAACTCATAGGGAAGAAAATGGATTTATGGATGGAATCAAATATGCAGTATTTACAGAAAAAAGTATTCGGTTATTGGGGAACAATCAATATACTTCTAATGTCGAATCAGGATCAACTAGGACAGAAATAAAGCATTGGGTCGAACTCTTCTTTGGTGTCAAGGTAATAGCTATGAATAGTCATCGACTCCCGGGAAAGGGTAGAAGAAGGGGACCTATTATGGGACATACAATGCATTACAGACGTATGATCATTACGCTTGAATCGGGTTATTCTATTCCACCTCTTATAGAGAAAAGAACTTAAAGCAAAATACTTAATAACACGGCGATACATTTATACAAAACTTCTACCCCGAGCACACGCAATGGAGCCGTAAACAGTCAAGTGAAATCCAATCCACGAAATAATTTGATCTATGGACAGCATCGTTGTAGTAAAGGTCGTAATGCCAGAGGAATCATTACCGCACGGCATAGAGGGGGAGGTCATAAGCGTCTATACCGTAAAATCGATTTTCGACGGAATGAAAAAGACATATCTGGTAGAATCGTAACCATAGAATACGACCCTAATCGAAATGCATACATTTGTCTCATACACTATGGGGATGGTGAGAAGAGATATATTTTACATCCCAGAGGGGCTATAATTGGAGATACCATTGTTTCTGGTACAGAAGTTCCTATATCAATGGGAAATGCCCTACCTTTGAGTGCGGTTTGAACTATTGATTTACGTAATTGGAAGTAACCAATTAGGTTTACGACGAAACCTAGAAATCGATCACTGATCCAATTTGAGCACCTCTACGGGATAGACCTCAACAGAAAACTGTTGAGTAACGGCAGCAAGTGATTGAGTTCAGTAGTTCATCATAGAAAATTATTGACTCTAGATATATGGTAATATGGAGAAGACAAAATTGTTTGAAGCACGCACAGAACCGGAAGCGCCCCTTGTTTCAAAGAGAGGAGGACGGGTTATTCACATTTAATTTGATGGTCAGAGGCGAATTGAAAGCTAAGCAGTGGTAATTAAGATACCCCCGGGGAAAAAGAGAGATGTCTCCTACGTTACCCATAATATGTGGAAGTATCGACGTAATTTCATAGAGTCATTCGGTCTGAATGCTACATGAAGAACATAAGCCAGATGACGGAACGGGGAGACCTAGGATGTAGAAGATCATAACATGAGTGATTCAGCAGATTTGGATTCCTATATATCCATTCATGTGGTACTTCATCATACGATTTATATAAGATCCATCTGTCTAGATATCATCATATACATCTAGAAAGCCGTATGCTTTGGAAGAAGCTTGTACAGTTTGGGAAGGGGTTTTTATTGATAAAAAAGAAGAATCCACTTCAACCGATATGCCCTTAGGCACGGCCATACATAACATAGAAATTACACTTGGAAAGGGTGGACAATTAGCTAGAGCAGCAGGTGCTGTAGCGAAACTGATAGCAAAAGAAGGTAAATCGGCCACATTAAGATTACCATCTGGGGAGGTCCGTTTGATATCCAAAAACTGCTTAGCAACAGTCGGACAAGTGGGTAATGTTGGGGTGAACCAAAAAAGTTTGGGTAGAGCCGGATCTAAGTGTTGGCTAGGTAAGCGTCCTGTAGTAAGAGGAGTAGTTATGAACCCTGTAGACCATCCCCATGGGGGCGGTGAGGGGAGAGCCCCAATTGGTAGAAAAAAACCCACAACCCCTTGGGGTTATCCTGCGCTTGGAAGAAGAAGTAGGAAAAGGAAAAAATATAGTGATAGTTTTATTCTTCGTCGCCGTAAACGTAAATAGGAATATTGAAAATATAATTTTTTTTATTTGAAAAAAATGTAATGGGCGAACGACGGGAATTGAACCCGCGCATGGTGGATTCACAATCCACTGCCTTGATCCACTTGGCTACATCCGCCCCTTTTCTAGCTAAAGGATTTTATCTTTTTTCCATTCATCATTATTGTATTTATTCTGACCTCCATACTTAACTTAGATCGAGATATTGGACATAGAATGCCAATCTTTAAAATAAAAAATGTAAAAAAAAGGAGTGCTTAACATTCATTACATCAAACAAAATAACAATACCCCATCATATTTCGCTTAAGCAACAAGATATGGGGTATTGTTATTTCAGACAGGGTATTGCTACATTTCTTTAACAATTCAGAT